AAATGACGATATTTATTCAATTCATTCAACTTCTTTCCTATAAAAAAAGAAAGAAAAGAAAGGGAATAGAGAAAGGTTTATGTCTCAACGAATCGCACGTAGAGATATTGATAACACGCATAGAGTTAATGGTATTTCATAACTAATTGATTGAGCAGCAGCTCGTAGACCACCTAAAAAGGAATATTTATTATTTGATCCATATCCTGACATAAGAAGTCCAATGGGAGCAATACTTGAAATGGCGATCCATAAAAAAACACCGATATTGAGATCGGATAGAACAAGGTTAGAGCCAAAAGGAATTATTAAATAACTTAGTAGAATTGATATGACTGCTATGGATGGTCCGATACTGAATAAACGAGTATCTCCTCTAGATGGAAGAAGATTCTCTTTGAAAAGTAGTTTTGTGCCATCTGCTAGAGCTTGAAGAATTCCCAAAGGACCGGCATATTCAGGTCCAATACGTTGTTGTATCCCTGCGGATATTTCTCTTTCTAACCACACAATTGCTAGTACACCTATTGTGATTCCCAATACAGGAGTAAAAATAGGTACAAGCATCCATATGATCCCATAAACCTCTTTTAAGTATTCCAATCGGGAAAAAGAATTGATATCTTGTACTTCTGGTGTATCAATTATCATTTCAACGATCAACTTCTCCCATAATTATATCTATGCTACCTAGTATCGTCATAATGTCAGCCAATTTCATTCTTTTAACTAACTGAGGAAGAATTTGCAAATTGATAAAACCCGGCGGTCGAATTTTCCATCTCCAAGGAAAAACATTCTGATCCCCTATCAGAAAAATTCCCAACTCTCCCTTTGGGGCTTCGACTCTCACATAAAGTTCTTGTTTCGACAATTCAAAAGTGGGAGAAGGCTTTTTACTAATAAATCGATATTCAAAATCATTCAATTTGGGATCCCTCGCTCTATCAAAGCATCGGATTTCTAAATTCTCATACGGCCCTCCCGGAATTCCTTCCAGAGCCTGTTGAATAATTTTTATAGATGCCACCATTTCACCAATTCGTACTAAATAACGAGATAATGAATCTCCTTCTTTTTGCCATTGGACTTCCCAATCAAATTCGTCATAACACTCATAATGATCAACTTTACGAAGATCCCATTGTATTCCGGAAGCTCGTAGCATTGGTCCTGACAAACCCCAATTTATTGCTTCTTCTACACCAATAATGCCTACTCCCTCAACTCGTTCTAAAAAAATAGGATTACGCGTAATAAGTTTTTGATATTCAGCAACCCCTGTTAAAAAATAATCGCAGAAATCCAAACATTTATCTATCCATCCATGCGGTAGATCAGCAGCTACTCCTCCTATACGAAAATAATTATGCATCATTCTCATACCGGTGGCAGCTTCGAATAGATCATAGACTAACTCTCTTTCTCTGAAAATATAGAAGAAAGGAGTCTGTGCACCAATATCTGCCATAAAAGGGCCAAGCCATAATAAATGAGAAGCTATACGACTCAACTCCAACATAATCACTCTAATATAGCTGGCTCTTTTAGGTACTTGAATATTTCCCAACTGCTCTGGTGCATTTACGGTTATTGCTTCTGTGAACATAGTAGCTAAATAATCCCAACGTGTTACATAAGGCAAATATTGTATAATTGTTCGGTTTTCTGCAATTTTTTCCATCCCTCTGTGCAAATAACCTAGTATTGGTTCACAGTCAATAACATCTTCACCATCTAAAGTAACGATGAGTCGAAGAACACCGTGCATTGATGGGTGATGAGGACCCATATTGACTATCATGAGGTCTTCTCTTGTAGCTGGTACATTCATAGGTTTTCCCCTGATTCATTCTTCCATGAATTGCTGAAAACGAAAAGAAGTTCATCAAAATTCAAGATCTACTAAATCAAATAATTCAAAAGGACTCTTCAAATTAACGAATTTTTGTCTCCCGAATACCCAACTGACCAATTAATTCTTTATAACGTACTCTATTTTTCTTTGCCAAATAAGACAGCAACCGTTGACGTTTTCCCAGAATTTTCCGTAGACCTCTCTGAGATAAATAGTCTTTTCTGTGCAATTCCAAATGTGAAGTAAGTCTTCGGATCTTATTGGTGAAACTGAATACTTGAAATTCAACAGATCCCCTATTTGCTTCTTTTTGAGAAATAACTGAGATGAATAAGTTTTTTACCATAAAACGAAATCTTCTCTTCCCTCCCTTTTTTTCTTTTTTAAAAATTTGAATTTTACCCATCAGTAATATAATAATATTATAATTATAATAATAATATTATTATGCCGGTCATTTTAATCTAGTATACGCAATAATCTTTATTTCGTTATGGATACCTCGTTTATGAAATAAAATTAATCAATATCAATAAAAAATCTAATTGATACGTATTAGTATCATGCATCAGAATGTAATGTAAGACATCGCATGTGTGCATTTGTTTACTTTCATATACTAGATCTAGTAAGGATATATAAAAAATGTGACATCAACGAATTTTCAATCGTGGATACATATGTATCCTTATCATACTAAAACAACTACCATTATTGGTATCAAACCAATAGCGATTCATACAAGCTAAATCTTCTAATCGATAATTGGGCCAGAGAAATAACTTTAATTTTTTTAATTTAATTAATTGATTTTTATCTCTATCAAGATGTTTGTTTTCATCCAAAAATTTATTACAGCTGTTCCCATTGCAAAATACTGGATTTCTAGCCACACCACTCCTATTCCTCAAATTGAAACAAATTAGAATTCTAAATTTTCTACGACGTCTAGGCGATAAAATATTTTCAGGAACAAGCAAATCATAATGATTTTTGTCTTTATTTCCAATCATCTTTTGACATCTTGCACTGAATTTATCACAATTCTTATTATCAACATATCTTTCTTCTCGGTATCTTTGATTAGTTTGGTACTTACTCTTATGAACCAATGAAATACCTATAGTTTGATACATAATAAATTGTCCATCATTTTTTACAGACAGACGAATTGGTTCGATAATAAATATACCTCTTTTCATTTTCATCAATTCTGTAAGAGTTAAATCTTTATGAACCGGTATTAGATCCAGACTCATTTCTCCCCTTTGAATAGCAGATATACAAATTTCTCTTGGATTTATCAGTCTAAGCAGGAGACAATATACCTTGATATTATTGATCATTTTTTGATTTAAAGAATCATCCCATCTCAATTGAAAAAGCAAATATCTTTTTAGGAATAAATCGAGTTCTGCTTCCGTGTGATTCTTGAATTGCTTTTTCTTTGTACGTTTTTGCATGTCTGAGTCTGATCCTGCATAATCTTCTTCAATATCTTTTTCGTGGTTTGAGAGGACTGATTCAAGATTTCCTTGGTTTTGTACATCTGATCCAAGATCTACTTGTCCTGCGGATTCTTTTTCTTCTTGATTTCGATTCTCTAATTTTAAAAGTTTTTTTTCATTGGATGATATAAAAAGATTCCCTTTTTGCTTTCTATTGCTATTTCTATTTTTACTATAATTTTTATTTCCATTAAAATTTAAAAGAAGTAATTTGATTGGTATAACCCAGGGTTTCATTTTATATGTATTATAAAGTAGCACAAATTCTGGGAAGAACCAAGGTTCCAGATTCGATATGGAACGATTTAGTATTTCTTCATTCATCCCCATCCAATCAAAAAGGTCTTTTTGATTGGATGGTTTGATTTCTTGATCTTGTGTGAGATAAAAAAGACCTTTCTTATCAATTATTTGATAATTATTCGACCCGGTCTTGGTATTTTTATTACTGTTGATACTGGTATTGATCCAGACCTCAATATCGACCTTCTTTCTAAAGCAAAAATGGAGAATTTTCCAATCAAAATATTTTCTATCCGGGTTTTTCTTTATATACTCTATATACATAATATCATCTTCGCCTAGGTAATTATTGATAGGGATACCTTCCAGCATATCAAAAAATTTGCGTTTATGTGTGTTGTAATTATAAGAAATATCTTGGTTATTATTTACTTGTAATGGTGATCCATAAATATATGAGTCATTCTTATCTTCATAATTAATATATTTATATGATAAAAGGTCATATCTATAGTGTTTTTTAAAATTTTCTTTTTGATTCGTTAATGAGTCTGCTTCATAATCATTTTGTTTGTTGTAATGAATTAATTGATCTTTTTGAGATAAATCCCATTTGCTTAAATCTTTATTTTGATTTTGAGCCACACAATGTTGATTTACTCTATTTCGCCACTTTTGTGGTACTAATCTAGACCATATAATCGGAGATAAATATTTATATCGATAATGACCTCTTAACCAGTTCTTCCATTGATTCATTCCAGAATTACGAAGTTTCTTATGTCTTAATTCGTAATGAAATATTTCGTGTGCTCCAAAACCAAAATAATCTTTTCTTTCGTTCTTAAGAAAAAGAGATGTTCCGTTATATTGAAGGACAGATCTTAACTTATACAAGTTAATAACTTGGGTTTGTGATAATTTGTAAAATACATATGCTTGTGACAAGGAGGATAAGTCACAAAAAATCTGTGAACTCTTATTACTAATACTAGAAACTGACCTTTTTATAATCGAAATAAAGTGAATTTTCTTTTGATTTGGTTTACCAATTCTTTTTTGATTTCTTTCATTATTGTAAACGTATTTATCAATAATTTTTTTTGTTGATTCAATAAAAAATTGTGCATTGGTTCTGGGAATATTAATGAGACATAGAAGAATATCTATGTATATCCTTTCAATGAAAAATTTTATAAAATAATGTAATTTGCGAATTAATCGAGAATTCCTTCTTTTTAATATTTGCCAAATGCTTTTTTGTGATTCTAATCTTTTAGCATTATAACTAGCTTTGTTAGGGCTAATATTTATCTCTGGAGTTAGAAAGAGTTTTTTCTTGTCTTTTATAATTTTTTCTATTTTTTTTCTAATTGTGCTTGTTCTATCAG